TTTTATTTAATTCCGGAATTATTCACTATGTGGATAAAATATCTATATGTACATATATTATAAACATAAGTATATATGCATTAAGTACGTGCAGTAGATACATAGTGTCTAGTGGCTCATTGTTGAATAATAAAATGGATTTACCTAGGAAGTCTAGGAGAAAATGCAATGAATTGTTTCAAGACCGACTCGAATAGAAATAAATTCAATTGAAATAATTAAAAAAAAAAAAAAATACTACTACTAGATTTCTAATGTCGATTCTAATGAATAATTCGTCAATGACGAATAAAAAACAATTCTATGCAATTCTGAAAGGGGGAAAGATCCCTCGGCTAGAATCATTTGATTATATTGACAATTTCAAAAAACGGATCATACTATGATCATAGTATGATGGCCGTTGGTCAAGCGGGCCCCCATCGTCTAGTGGTTTAGGACATCTCTCTTTCAAGGAGGCAGCGGGGATTCGAATTCCCCTGGGGGTAGGGTACTACGAAAGGAAATTGATCATGGATTACCAATAAGTCGAAAATTGATTCTTCCTGGGTCGATGCCCGAGCGGTTAATGGGGACGGACTGTAAATTCGTTGGCAATATGTCTACGCTGGTTCAAATCCAGCTCGGCCCAATAATTCGCCAATCCGCCATGAGATGATATAACTCCCTTTGTACTTCAGAAATACCCGATCCGGAGATAAAAAAGAATCAAATTTTCTGCTAGATCCCGTATTTCCCTGGGATTGTAGTTCAATTGGTCAGAGCACCGCCCTGTCAAGGCGGAAGCTGCGGGTTCGAGCCCCGTCAGTCCCGACGGATCCAATAAATATATCAAAAAATCTCTCCCTTTTTCTGAAGGGGACCGGGGGAAGAATTCCATTGTCAAAGCAAAGGGGAAATCCTTATTTCTTTTTTCTTTCCTTTTGGTAGGAGAAAGACATATGCGGTTGGATTAGTACAATTATTGGTAGCATTATAGTCAGTATTCCAAGAAATGCTGGCTTTTTCGATTGCCCCCGATGCATGTAATGGAATCGAGTACTATACTTTTTTGAGGCGCGCATACACAAAAGGAATTCCTTTCTTGTCCAATACAAAATTGAATATAAGAAAATACTTTCCAGAAAAAACAAAAAAAAAACAATTTATTTTTCTGGCTACGGATTTATGGAACCTGACTTACTAGTTTGAAGTTGCAAAATAGATTTCATGCAAATTGCACACTGAGCTTTTGGTATAGGTGTCCCGGGGCTAATAATCTACGAAGAAAGGAGGGGGAAGGACAGATCAACCAAAGATCCTACTCCTCTTAGAAAGGCGAATGAATCATTTTTCCTATTTTTCATTTTGTTTTAAGGCCCCATCGACGAAAGAACAAATCGGAAAATAGTAAATTTGATGAATATTCATTTTATACGGTCTCATCTTTATCACACTTCTTTGTCTTCCAAGTCAAAAATAGTTTCGTTCTAAACTCCTTTCTTTTTCCATTTAGCTTTTATTGTTTGTTTGGGTTTGTAACTATGTGACCACTGGAAGTGGAAGAGCTATTTGATGAGACTTCATCAGATGATTGTACAAGAAGGAACTAGATAGATTAGAGAGAAAAAAAGAACAGATAATAAAAAATGATAAATAAATAAAGGAATTTTGGGTTAGGTCAGCAATCCAAGTTTGGGGCGGTATGGATAAAAGAACTTCCTATGTTATACTATTCAATTCTCGACGACGAATTTATTTGATAGTTCAGATATTGTTATTCATGATATTGATCTGATTCAAGATCATCGAGAGGTAATATTCATTCATTGAATTTACAGGCCAAAGATTTATCATCTCTATGGGATTAAATCCCGAGTTATTGCGAAGTAAAAAACCGATGAGATTATGGAAGTAAATATTCTTGCATTTATTGCTACTGCACTATTTATTCTAGTTCCTACCGCTTTTCTACTTATCATTTATGTAAAAACAGTCAGTCAAAACGATTAATTATTAACTAATTTGAATGAAACTTGACTTCTGAGTTCTTAGCCAAAATTGACGAAATAAAATTAAAAAGATTCCAATTTCATGTCTTAAATGAAATGAGTGGACTAGAATCGGCAGTATTCTAATAGATAGATAGTATGGTAGAAAGAAATAGATGAATCTTTCTACCATACTATTTATTAGTTAGATTCTTGTTATAAAGCTGCCCCCTGGAATAAAATAAAGATAGAGGCTGCATTTGATATGGATCTATATATCAATCTACAATATTATCTTGATATATGCGAATATCAATTCCATATATGGGATTGACATAGCATCCAATTCCATTTATTTGCTATATCTATTTGTTCTGATCAATCTGAATTACTCCTATGTCTTATAGTTTGAATTACTATATTTTTGATTTCCAATATGAATCTCGGTATCTATTGAGAGAATCAAATCAATGAAGCAAAAGCGATAGATATAGGCATATTCAAAAAATCACGTAGTAATCTTTTTTTTA